GTTAACGTAGCTTAAAATTAAAGCAAAGCACTGAAAATGCTTAGAAGGGTTTTTACCCCGTAAACATCTTCCATTTAAAGGTCTGGTCCCAGCCTTCCTATTTATTGTCAGTAAATTTACACATGCAAGTATCAGCTACCCAGTGCAAATGCCCTCTAACCCTGATATGGTATAAAGGAGCAGATATCAAGTACACATACAAAAGTTGCTTATGACATCTTGCTTAGCCACACCCCCACGGGAAACAGCAGTGATAAATATTGAGCTATGAACGAAAGTTTGACTAAGTTATACTGATCATAGGGTTGGTAAATCTCGTGCCAGCCACCGCGGTCATACGATTAACCCACATAAATAGGCAACCGGCGTAAAGAGTGTTTAAGATATCTATATAATGAAATTAAAAAGTAATTTAGATGTAAAAAGCTCAAATTATATATTAAAATCAACTACAAAAGTGTTTTCATAAATTCTTAATACACGTGAGCTAAGACCCAAACTAGGATTAGATACCCTACTATGCTTAGCCCTAAACCTAGATAGTTACTTAACAAAACTATACGCCAGAGAACTACGAGCCACAGCTTAAAACTCAAAGGACTTGGCGGTGCTTTATACCCCCTAGAGGAGCCTGTTCTATAATCGATAAACCCCGTTCAACCTTACCAATCTTTGCTAATTCAGCCTTTATACCGCCATCTTCAGCAAACCCTAAAAAGGAAAAAAAGTAAGCACAATAATTTTCAACATAAAAAAGTTAGGTCAAGGTGCAGCCTATAGATTGGAATGAAATGGGCTACATTCTTTTTTAAAAAGCATAACGGAAATTTTCATGAAACTGAAAATTGAAGGAGGATTTAGTAGTAAATTAAGAGTAGAGTGCTTAATTGAACTCGGCAATGAAGCATGCACACACCGCCCGTCACCCTCTTCAAATATATTAAATCGTATATATATTTATATATTAATTTATATTGCAACGATAATAATATATAAGAAGAGATAAGTCGTAACAAGGTAAGTATACTGGAAAGTGTACTTGGACAACCGAAGTGTAGCTTAAAATAAAGCGACTGCTTTACACCCAGGAGATTCTACCATTATGGACACTTCGAACTAAACCTAGCCTATCAAAATAACAATATTAAATATAATTTATTAATTTAATTAAATCATTTATTTATACGTATATTAGTATAGGAGATAGAAAATTTTTATAGCGCAATAGATAAAGTACCGTAAGGGAAAGATTGAAAGATAATTTAAAGTAATAAACAGCAAAGATTAAATCTTTTACCTTTTGCATAATGATTTAGCCAGAATAAAATTAGCAAAGAGAACTTAAGCTAATTACCCCGAAACCAGACGAGCTATCTAGCAACAACTTTATGAGTCAACTCATCTATGTGACAAAATAGTGAGAAGATTGCTAGATAGAGGTGAAAAGCCTATCGAGCCTGGTGATAGCTGGTTGTCCAAATAAGAATTTCAGTTCAACTTTAAATTTACCTATATAATGTTTAATAAAATGTAAATTTAAAATATAATTCTAAGAGGGACAGCTCTTAGAATTAGGGATACAACCCTAATCAGTGAATAATAAATATAATTACCATAGTAGGCCTAAAAGCAGCCATCAATTAAGAAAGCGTTAAAGCTCAACAATTATAACAAATTTGATACCAAAATTTTATCTTCAATTCCTGATATAAAATTGGACTAATCTATTGAGTATATAGAAGAAATACTGCTAATATGAGTAACAAGAAATATTTTCTCCTAGCATAATTTTATATCAGAACGAATGATTCACTGATAGTTAACAACCTATTATTGGATAAAAATATAAATTAAAACCCCATTAATTAATTTGTTAGCCCAACACAGGTATGCACTTAGGAAAGATTAAATGAATTAAAAGGAACTCGGCAAACACAAGCCCCGCCTGTTTACCAAAAACATCACCTCTAGCATTATAAGTATTAGAGGCACTGCCTGCCCAGTGACATAGTTCAACGGCCGCGGTATCCTGACCGTGCAAAGGTAGCATAATCACTTGTTCTTTAATTAAGGACTTGCATGAATGGCCACACGAGGGCTTAACTGTCTCTTAATTCAAATCAGTGAAATTGACTTTCCCGTGAAAAGGCGGGAATGCTAAAATAAGACGAGAAGACCCTATGGAGCTTTAGTTTAAAAATTAACTGTAATATAATTTAAACCTAAAGGTATAAATATAACTTTAATAATAATATACTTTGGTTGGGGTGACCTCGGAGAACAAAAAATCCTCCGAATGATTTTTATCCTAGACTTACAAGTCAAAGTTCAATCACTTATTGATCCAGTAATTTAACTGATCAACGGAACAAGTTACCCTAGGGATAACAGCGCAATCCTATTCAAGAGTTCATATCGACAATTAGGGTTTACGACCTCGATGTTGGATCAGGACATCCTAATGGTGCAACAGCTATTAAAGGTTCGTTTGTTCAACGATTAAAGTCCTACGTGATCTGAGTTCAGACCGGAGTAATCCAGGTCGGTTTCTATCTATTAAAAGTCTCTCCCAGTACGAAAGGACCAGAGAAACAAGGCCAACTAATATACTAGAGCCTTATATCAAGTATAGATGACATAATCTTAAACTAGATTGATATTTATATATTAGCCTTATTAAGCCCAAGAGAAGGGCTTGTTAGTGTGGCAGAGCCCGGTAAGTGCATAAAATTTAAGCTTTTATAGTCAGAGGTTCAAATCCTCTCCCTAACATATATTAATAATAAATATTTTATGTCTTATTATCCCTATTTTATTAGCTGTAGCATTCCTCACATTAGTTGAACGAAAAGTACTAGGTTATATACAATTGCGTAAAGGCCCCAATATCGTAGGACCTTTTGGCCTTCTTCAACCAGTCGCTGATGCAGTAAAACTATTTACAAAAGAACCAATTCTCCCTGTCTCATCTTCTATATTACTTTTCATTACAGCCCCTGTCCTAGCTATTACATTAGCCCTAATATTGTGAGTACCTCTACCTATACCTCAATCATTAGTTAATATTAACTTAAACTTATTACTTATTTTAGCACTTTCCAGTCTAGCAGTCTACTCTATTCTATGATCTGGATGAGCATCAAACTCAAAATATGCACTAATTGGTGGTCTACGAGCAGTAGCTCAAACAATTTCCTACGAAGTAACACTAGCCATTATTCTCCTATCACTCCTAATATTTAATGGCTCTTTTTCTCTCAATAACTTAATTTATACACAAGAAAATATATGATTACTCGTATCCACTTGACCCCTAGCAATAATATGATTTATTTCCACACTAGCCGAAACAAATCGAGCCCCTTTTGACCTAACAGAAGGTGAATCTGAATTAGTATCAGGTTTCAACGTAGAATATGCAGCAGGACCATTCGCACTATTTTTTCTAGCCGAATATGCTAATATTATCATAATAAATGCTCTAACTACAATTCTATTTTTAGCCCCCTCTAACAATATTTTATTGCCTGAAATATTTACCCTAAAACTTATTCCCTTAATAATTTTAATAACAATAGTATTTTTATGAGTACGAGCATCTTACCCTCGATTCCGCTATGATCAATTAATACATCTATTATGAAAAAATTTTCTACCACTAACACTAGCTTTATGTATATGGTATTCATCACTACCAATCACATTAGCAAGTTTTCCTCCTCAATAAGAAATATGTCTGATAAAAGAATTACTTTGATAGAGTAAATAATAGAGGTCTAAATCCTCTTATTTCTAGAGTAATAGGAATCGAACCTACTCATAAGAATTCAAATTTCTTCGTGCTACCTAATTTCACTATACCCTAGTAAGGTCAGCTAAATAAGCTATCGGGCCCATACCCCGAAAATGTTGGATATTATCCTTCCCGTACTAGCCATGAACCCAATTTTAGCCTATTTCATTTACTATATGTTAGTAATAGGTACAATTATAGTATTAATTAGTTCACATTGACTTTTAATTTGAGCAGGCTTTGAAATAAACTTAATAGCAATAATTCCAATTATAATATATAAACAAAATCCCCGATCTACAGAATCTGCAATTAAGTATTTTATAATTCAAACAACAGCTTCAATTATCTTTATAATATCAGTTTCAATTAATTTAATACTAACAGGACAATGAACTATTATACATATTAACAATATATTATTATCTATAATTATTACAATTTCCATATTAATAAAACTTGGAGCTGCCCCTTTCCACTTATGACTACCTGAAGTAACTCAAGGATTACACCTGAATTCCAGCATAATTCTTCTCACTTGACAAAAAATTGCCCCCCTATCCATTTTGTATTCACTTTACTCCACACTAAATTTTAACATTATAATTACTTCAGCTCTCCTATCTATTATACTAGGAGGATGAGGAGGACTAAATCAAACGCAATTACGAAAAATAATAGCTTTTTCATCAATCGCCCATATAGGATGAATAATAGCAATCCTATGTTATAATCCCAATATTATAATTTTTAACCTCTTAATTTATATAGTTTTAACCATTACATTATTCATAATTTTTAAACATAATTCTTCAACCAATATCTCAAATTTATCATTAATTTGTAACAAATCACCTATTACAGCCTCACTATTAGCACTCATATTTATATCCCTAGGAGGACTACCCCCACTGACAGGATTCTTACCAAAATGACTAGTAACTCAAGAATTACTCAAAAATAATAATTCAATACTAGCATTAATTATATTAATACTAGCACTAATTAACCTGTTTTTTTATATACGACTTATTTACTCCACATCATTAACTATATTTCCATCAATAAATAACACAAAAATATATTGATTATATACAAAATCAAACAATTATTCTTTCATCATAATCATTTTTTCTATTGTTTCTATTATATTACTTCCACTCATACCTATATCAATAAGTTTCTATTAATAGGAATTTAGGTTAAAAAGACCAAGAGCCTTCAAAGCCCTAAGCAGATATAAATTTAAATCTAATTCCTGAAATTAAGAATCACAAGATTATATCTTATATCAATTGAATGCAAATCAATTACTTTTATTAAGCTAGATCCTCACTAGATTGACGGGCCTCTATCCCGTAGACTTTTAGTTAACAGCTAAATACCAAGACTATTTTGGTTTCAACCTACTTCTCCCGCCTTTTTAAAAGGAGAAGAGGCGGGAGAAGCCCCGGCAGCAATTATATCTGCTTCTTAGAATTTGCAATTCAACATGTTAATACACTACAGGACTATGGTAAAAAGAGGTCTATTCTCTGTCTTTAGATTTACAGTCTAATACTTATATCTCAGCCATTTTACCTATGTTAATTTCCCGCTGACTTTTCTCTACAAATCATAAAGACATTGGTACTCTTTACTTACTATTTGGGGCTTGAGCAGGCATAGTAGGCACTTCACTCAGCTTATTAATTCGAGCTGAATTAGGACAACCAGGAGCCCTAATGGGTGACGATCAAATTTATAATGTTGTTGTTACAGCCCATGCATTCGTTATAATCTTCTTTATAGTTATACCTATTATACTTGGAGGTTTCGGAAACTGACTAGTACCACTTATGATTGGAGCCCCTGATATAGCTTTTCCCCGAATAAACAATATAAGCTTCTGACTTCTTCCCCCTTCATTTTTACTTCTTCTTGCATCCTCTATAGTAGAAGCAGGTGTAGGAACAGGTTGAACTGTTTACCCCCCACTAGCAGGAAATATAGCACATGCAGGCTGCTCTGTTGATTTAGCTATTTTTTCACTTCACCTCGCCGGTATTTCATCCATTTTAGGGGCAATTAATTTCATTACCACTATTATTAATATAAAACCACCAGCTATATCTCAATACCAAACTCCCTTATTCGTATGATCCATTTTAATTACAGCTGTTCTTTTATTATTAGCTTTACCTGTCTTAGCTGCTGGCATTACTATATTATTAACAGACCGAAATATTAATACAACATTTTTTGACCCTGCTGGAGGAGGTGACCCCATTTTATATCAACATTTATTTTGATTTTTTGGCCACCCTGAAGTTTACATTTTAATCCTTCCTGGATTTGGTATTATTTCTCATATTGTAACTTATTATTCAGGTAAAAAAGAACCCTTCGGTTATATAGGAATAGTTTGAGCAATAATATCAATTGGGTTTTTAGGTTTCATTGTATGAGCCCATCATATATTTACAGTAGGATTAGACGTAGACACCCGAGCATATTTTACATCTGCAACTATAATTATTGCTATCCCCACTGGAGTTAAAGTGTTCAGTTGATTAGCAACACTACATGGAGGACATATTAATTGAGCACCAGCACTAATATGAGCTCTAGGCTTCATTTTCCTATTTACCGTAGGAGGCCTTACAGGAATTGTATTAGCTAACTCATCATTAGATATTGTTCTTCATGACACTTACTACGTAGTAGCCCATTTCCATTATGTTTTATCTATAGGAGCTGTATTTGCAATTATTGGCGGATTCATCCACTGATTTCCTTTACTTACAGGCTACACATTAAATGATACATGAGCTAAAATTCATTTTATCATTATATTTATAGGAGTAAATATTACTTTTTTTCCTCAACATTTTCTTGGGTTAGCAGGAATACCACGACGATATTCTGACTACCCTGATGCCTATACAACATGAAATACAGTATCATCAATAGGATCATTCATCTCATTAACAGCCGTTATACTAATAGTATTCTTAATCTGAGAAGCATTCGCCGCAAAACGAGAAGTGTTCAAAGTTGAATTTACAAATACAAATATTGAATGACTTCATGGATGCCCTCCCCCATATCACACATTTGAAGAACCAACATATGTTTTAACCAAATAAGAAAGGAAGGAATTGAACCCCCAAAAACTGGTTTCAAGCCAATCTTATAACCTCTATAACTTTCTCAGAACAAGAGGAGTTAGTATTAATAAATACATTACTTTGTCAAAGTAAAATTAAAGGTTAAACCCTTTATTCCTCTCATGGCTTACCCCTTAGAATTAGGCTTACAAGACGCTACTTCCCCCATCATAGAAGAACTCATATATTTTCATGATCATACTTTAATAATTGTATTTTTAATTAGTTCATTAGTCTTATATATTATCTCCGCTATACTTACCACAAAATTAATACACACTAGTACCGTAGATGCTCAAGAAATTGAAACTGTATGAACAATTTTACCCGCAGTTATTCTCATTTTAATTGCCTTACCCTCCTTACGTATTTTATATATAATAGACGAAATAAATGACCCTTCACTTACAATAAAAACAATAGGCCATCAATGATACTGAAGTTATGAGTATTCTGATTTTGAAGATCTATCTTTCGATTCTTATATAATCCCAACCTCTGATCTTAATCCAGGTATATTTCGACTTTTAGAAGTAGATAACCGAGTTATTCTTCCCACAGATATTACAGCCCGAATTCTAATTTCATCAGAAGATGTTCTTCACTCCTGAGCCATTCCCTCATTAGGAATTAAAACAGATGCAATTCCCGGACGACTTAACCAAGCCACCTTAATAATTACTCGTCCTGGTTTATACTATGGTCAGTGCTCAGAAATCTGTGGAGCTAATCATAGCTTTATACCTATTACTATTGAAGCTATTCCTCTTAATCAATTTGAAAAATGATCATTATCAATAATCTAAACACTGAGAAGCTAATAGCATTAACCTTTTAAGTTAAAGATAGGAAACCTTTACTTCCCTTAGTGCAAATGCCTCAACTAGATACATCTTCATGATTTATAGTAATTATAACTATAATTTTTACCCTTTTTATTATTATACAACTAAAAATCTCCTCACATAAAATATTTATTAAGCCAGAACCAGAAAATTATACTCTTATTAACTCTCCTAAACCATGAGAATACAAATGAACGAAAATTTATTCACCTCTTTCATTACCCCTACATTTATAGGCCTCCCAGTAACTATTTTAATCATTATATTTCCTAGCTTATTATTTATTAAACATTCACGATTGATTACTAATCGAATTATAGCATTACAACAATGGATAATCAAAATAGTTACTAAACAAATAATGAATACTCATAATACAAAAGGTCAAACTTGAACTCTATTATTAATTTCACTAATTATATTTATTGCATCAACAAATATCTTAGGCCTTTTACCCCACACATTTACACCAACAACTCAACTTTCTATAAATTTAGGTATAGCAATCCCTTTATGAGCAGGAACTGTTATTTTAGGATTTCGTCTAAAATTAAAATCTTCATTAGCTCACTTTTTACCACAAGGAACACCACTACCTCTTATTCCTATACTTATTATTATTGAAACAATTAGTCTATTTATTCAACCTATAGCTCTAGCTGTTCGATTAACTGCTAATATTACAGCAGGACATTTATTAATTCACTTGATCGGAAGTGCAACACTCAGCCTCATCACAATTTATACTTCTACAGCTATAATTACATTTGTTATTCTACTTCTATTAACCATTCTAGAAATTGCTGTAGCTCTAATTCAAGCTTATGTATTTACACTTTTAGTTAGTCTTTATTTACATGACAACTCATAATGAATCACCAAATGCATGCCTATCATATAGTTAACCCCAGCCCCTGACCATTAACTGGAGCCTTATCCGCCCTACTAATAACTTCTGGTCTTATAATATGATTTCATTTTAATTCTATATTTCTATTTACCTTAGGCTTAACTACTAACTGTCTCACTATATATCAATGATGACGGGATATTATTCGAGAAGGAACATTTCAAGGTCACCATACTCCTATTGTACAAAAAGGCCTACGTTATGGTATAGTATTATTTATTGTCTCAGAAGTACTATTCTTTACAGGCTTTTTCTGAGCATTTTATCACTCTAGTCTAGTTCCTACCACAGAACTAGGAGGTTATTGACCCCCTGCCGGAGTAAAACCCCTTAATCCACTTGAAGTCCCTCTACTCAATACAGCAGTCCTTTTAGCCTCTGGAGTATCAGTCACATGAGCCCACCATAGTATTCTCGAAAAAAATCGAATCAACGCTATTCAAGCTTTAACTATTACAATTAGCCTAGGCCTATATTTTACCTTACTACAAGCTATAGAATACTATGAAGCACCTTTTACAATCGCAGACAGTATCTATGGCTCTACATTTTTTATAGCTACAGGATTTCATGGCTTACATGTAATTATTGGCTCATCCTTTCTTCTTGTCTGTCTAATACGTCAACTAAAATTCCATTTCACATCTAATCACCACTTTGGATTTGAAGCTGCAGCTTGATATTGGCACTTTGTAGATGTTGTTTGACTATTTCTTTATGTATCAATTTATTGATGAGGATCATACCCTTTTAGTATTACACACAACTGTACAATTGACTTCCAATCAATTAGGCTCAATATTTCTTGAGAAAGGGTAATAACTATAATAATTATAATTTTAACAAACATTATCCTAGCCTCTATTTTAATAATTATCGCATTTTTATTACCACAACTCAACTCATATGTAGAAAAAATTAGCCCTTATGAATGTGGATTTGATCCTCTAGGATCAGCACGTTTACCTTTCTCCATAAAATTTTTTTTAGTAGCAATTACATTTTTACTATTTGATTTAGAAATTGCTTTACTTCTACCAATCCCCTGACTTATAAATTCACTAAAAGCAACAACCTCTATCATAATTGTTATTGCTCTTATTATAGCATTAGCCCTAAGTCTAGCTTATGAATGATTAAAAGGCGGATTAGAGTGAAATGAATAAGGTAATTAGTTTAAATTAAAATTAATGATTTCGACTCATTAGATTATGATTAAAATCATAATTACCAAATGTCTATTGTATATATAAATGTAATATTAGCATTTATAATTGCTTTAATTGGTACATTACTTTATCGTCACCATCTAATATCCTCATTATTATGTCTAGAAGGTATAATATTAGCTATATATATTTATCTCTCACTTATTTCACTTAATATACACTTCACCACAATATATATAATTCCCCTTATTATTCTAGTTTTCGCTGCTTGCGAAGCAGCATTAGGTTTAGCTCTGTTAGTAAAAATATTTAATTATTATGGCAATGACTATGTACAAAATCTAAACTTATTGAAGTGCTAAAAATGATTTTACCAACTATTATACTTATTCCACTCACATGATTATCTAAAAATAAATATATATGAATTAATATTACTCTATACAGCTTTCTAATTGCATTAACAAGCTTAATATATGTAAATAAACAACATTATATATGAATAAATATTTCCATTATTTTTTTCACAGACAATTTATCAACTCCACTACTTATTCTTACTACTTGACTTCTTCCTTTAATAATTATTGCTAGTCAACATCACCTTCAAAAAGAAAATTCAACTCATAAAAAATTATTTATTTCTATATTAATTTTACTACAAATTTTATTAATTATAACATTTACAGCATCAGAAATATTTATATTTTATATTTTATTTGAAGCTACTCTAATTCCTACACTAATTATTATCACACGATGGGGGAATCAAATTGAACGCCTTAATGCTGGATCTTACTTTCTATTTTATACCCTAGCAGGATCTTTACCTTTATTAGTAGCATTACTATATTTAAAAGAAATAAATGGTTCTATACATTTTATTTTAATTAAATTATCTACAGACTATTTCTCTAACAACTGATCCAATTCTCTCTTATGACTATCATGCACAATAGCATTTCTAGTAAAAATACCTCTATACGGAATTCACCTATGACTTCCAAAAGCTCATGTTGAAGCTCCAATCGCAGGATCAATAATCTTAGCCGCTATTTTATTAAAACTAGGAGGATATGGAATAATACGAATTAATATATTAACTGAACCACTTACAAATACTATATATTATCCATTCATTATTCTTTCACTATGAGGCATAATTATAACTAGTTGTATTTGTCTCCGTCAAACCGATTTAAAATCATTAATCGCTTATTCATCAGTAAGCCACATAGCACTTGTTATTGCAGCGATTATAATTCAAACCCCTATAAGCTATATAGGGGCTACCACCTTAATAATCGCTCATGGCCTAACTTCCTCACTACTATTTTGTCTAGCAAATACCAATTATGAACGTACCCACAGTCGTACTATACTCCTAACCCGAGGCTTACAAATTATTTTACCTCTAATAGCGACATGATGATTAATTGCTAGCTTAAATAATTTAGCTCTCCCACCAACTATCAATTTAATTGGCGAATTTCTAATTTTAATATCATTATACTCTTGAGCAAATTTTTCTATTATTCTAACAGGATTTAATATAATAATTACAGTACTATATACCTTATATATAATTATTATAACACAACGAGGATTACCTTCGCATCATATTAAAAATATTAAACCATCATTTACTCGAGAAAATACTCTTATAATATTACACATTATTCCTCTAATCCTATTAATTATTAATCCCCATATCATCTTAGGTAATCCTTTATGTAGATATAGTTTATTAAAACATTAGATTGTGAGTCTAAAATCAGAGTACTAACCTCTTATTTACCGAAAAAGACTATAAGAACTGCTAATTCTTAGCACCACACTTAACATATGTGGCTTTTTCACTTTTTAGAGGATGACAGTAATCCATTGGTCTTAGGAACCAAAAAATTGGTGCAACTCCAAATAAAAGTACAAATTATGATAGCATCTATAGTATTAACTACACTAGTAGTAATAAATATTCCTCTTCTTTTATCTATTAATTCAAATTATAATATACAAAATTTTCCCACTCACGTAAAATCAGCTGTAAAAACTGCTTTCATTCTATCACTAGTCCCCACAATTATTTTCATCATACTAGATCAAGAAATAGTAACTTTTAATTGACATTGAATAACAATTCAAAATACAAAAATTTTTATAAGCTTTAAATTAGACTATTTCTCTATTCTATTTTTACCAACAGCTCTATTTGTCACTTGATCTATTTTAGAGTTCTCCATATGATATATAGCCTCAGACCCAAATATTAATAAATTCTTCAAATATTTGCTTATATTTTTAACAACAATATTAATCCTAACCACCGCTAATAATTTATTTCAACTCTTTATTGGCTGAGAAGGAGTAGGTATTATATCATTTCTACTCATCGGTTGATGACACGGACGAACAGATGCTAATACAGCAGCCCTTCAAGCTATATTATATAACCGTATTGGAGATATTGGATTTATCATAATAATAGTTTGACTTATACTAAATTGTAACTCTTTAGATCTTCAACAAATTTTCATAACTAAAATTAATTCCAATATTCCTTTGACAGGATTATTATTAGCTGCTGCAGGCAAATCAGCACAATTCGGACTACACCCATGACTTCCAGCTGCTATAGAGGGACCAACACCCGTGTCCGCCCTATTACACTCAAGCACTATAGTTGTAGCAGGAGTTTTTTTAATAATTCGATTCCACCCTATATTATCAAATAACCCTATAATCTTAACAATAACTTTATGTTTAGGCGCTATAACTACTCTATTTACAGCTATATGTGCTTTAACACAAAATGATATTAAAAAAATTATTGCTTTTTCAACATCTAGCCAACTAGGCTTAATAATAGTTACAATTGGAATTAATCAACCTTATATAGCCTTTCTACATATTTGCACACACGCATTCTTTAAAGCAATACTTTTCATATGTTCAGGCTCAATTATTCATAATATAAAAGATGAACAAGATATTCGAAAAATAGGAGCTATTTATAAAACTTTACCACTCACGTCAACCGCCCTAATTATTGGAAACATAGCTTTAACAGGTATCCCATTCCTATCAGGATTTTACTCAAAAGACCTAATCATTGAAGCTATTAATACGTCGTATACAAACGCCTGAGCCCTAACAATAACATTAATAGCAACCTCAATAACTGCTGTTTACAGCACCCGAATAATTACTATGATCTTACTTAACAAACCACGATACAATTCTATAATCACTATAAATGAAAACAACATTAATTTAAATAATTCAATTAAACGTTTAATAATTGGAAGTATCTTTGCAGGGTTTATATTAACACATTATATTACCCCAATATATATTCCCCCAATAACCATGCCTTTATTCATAAAAGTAATGACCTTAATTATTACCCTCATTGGTTTTACTGTAGCACTAGACCTAAGCATAATAACTCAACACCTCAAAATAACTTATAGCTCCCACAGCTTTATATTCTCAAATATACTAGGTTACTTCACAAACATTTTTCACCGTCAACCTCCAACATTAACTCTAAAATATAGCCAAAATTCATCTAACCTATTATTAGATCAAGCGTGATATGAATTTAATTTACCAATAATATTAATAAATTTTCATAAACAAATATCTAAATACGTATCAAATCAAAACGGATTAATCAAATTATATTTTATATCATTCTTTATCTCCATATTCATTATATTATTCTTCACCCTTAATTTCCACGAGTAATCTCCATGATAATAATTACACAAAACACTAATGATCATCCAGAAACTACCACCAATCAAGTACCATAACTATATAAAGCAGTTACCCCTATAGCCTCCTCACTAAAAAAACCAGTATCACCAGTATCAAAAATTACTCAATCACCCTCACTATCAAAATCTAAAGCAAAATTCAAATTAAATTCACGCCCTATAACCAAATAACCCATAAACAACAATTCACTTAGACAACCTAATAATAAAGAACTTAATAAAACTTTATTTGATGTTCACACCTCAGGATACTCCTCTATAGCTATAGCAGCTGTATAACCAAAGACAACTAATATACCACCCAAATAAATTAAAAATACTAACAAACCTAAAAAAGAACCCTCACAACTTAGCACCAAACCACAGCCAAAACCACCACTTACAATTAAACCTACCCCTCCATAAATAGGTGAAGGCTTAGAAGAAAAACCAATAAATCCAACCACAAAAATTAAACTGAATAATAATACTAAATAAATTATCATAATTCTTGCACGACAAATCTCGTGACTCATGATATGAAAAACCATTGTTGTAATTCAACTACAAGAACATAATGCTTAATATTCGAAAAACCCATCCATTAATAAAAATTATTAATAATTCTTTTATTGATCTTCCTACCCCATCAAACATCTCTTCTTGATGAAATTTTGGATCATTACTAGGCCTATGTTTAATTATTCAAATCATTACAGGTCTATTTCTAGCTATACATTATACATCAGACACACTCACAGCATTTTCTTCAGTTACACATATCTGCCGAGACGTAAACTATGGGTGATTAATCCGATATTTACACGCTAACGGTGCTTCAATATTTTTTATATGCCTTTTTCTACATATTGGCCGGGGTATTTATTATGGATCTTATTTGTTTAAAAAAACATGAAATATAGGAGTCATCTTACTAATTGTCACAATAGCCACTGCCTTTATAGGTTATGTCCTACCATGAGGTCAAATATCTTTCTGAGGTGCTACCGTAATTACAAATTTATTATCTGCTATTCCTTATATTGGAACAGATTTAGTACAATGAATTTGAGGGTCATTTTCAGTAGACAAAGCTACTTTAACTCGATTTTTCGCCTTTCACTTTATTTTTCCATTCATTATTGTAGCACTAGCAATAATTCACCTGTTATTTCTTCATGAAACAGGCTCCAACAATCCCACAGGAATCATTTCGGAATCTGATAAAATTCCATTTCATCCCTACTATACTGTAAAAGATATTTTAGGTATAATTTTCTTACTATTTATATTAGTAATACTAACATTATTTTACCCAGACCTATTAGGCGATCCAGACAACTATACTCCAGCTAACCCTCTAAATACTCCCCCCCATATCAAACCTGAATGATATTTCTTATTTGCTTACGCAATTCTTCGATCAATTCCTAATAAGTTAGGAGGTGTTCTAGCATTACTAATATCTATTATTATCTTACTTTTTATACCCTTATTACATACCTCTAAACAACGAAGTATAATTTTTCGACCTATAAGTCAATGTATATTCTGACTTCTAACCTCAGACTTATTAATTTTGACCTGAATCGGAAGTCAACCCGTAGAAAATCCATATATTATTATTGGCCAAATAGCATCAATTCTTTATTTCCTTATTATTCTTATTTTAATGCCCCTAATTGGGCTCATTGAAAACAACATATTTAAGTGAAGAGTCTTCGTAGTATAATATTAATATACTGGTCTTGTAAACCAGAGAAGAGAATTTATAAGCTCCTAAGACACTCAAGGAAAAGACTACAGTCTCACCATCAACACCCAAAGCTGATATTCTACTTAAACTACTCCTTGAACATTTATATATGTAATATTTATATTATTGAATTACTTATAATAAAAACATAATTTAACATCTTATGGTTTAACCCATTAAAACACGTACATTAAATTAAGATATCCCATAACATATTAAATTATATTTTACCAAAAATATGTATAATTAACATATATGTATATGTACATAATATCAAGGTATTCCATAATACATTAAATTACATTTCCATTGAAACTTATGTACAACTAGCATATATACATGTACATTATATTAAAATATTACATAATACATTAAACTATATAATAACAGAAACTTTATTAAAACATGAATATCTAAATCAATTATAACTTATTAATATTACATAGTACATATAATGTATATCGTACATAGCGCATCCTATTAATAAATATTCTCTTCCACCCGCATATCACCTCCATTAGGTTATTTCTTAATCTACCAACTCACGTGAAACCAACAACCCTTGTGAAAAGTATCCCTCTCCTCGCCCCGGGCCCATTTAACTTGGGGGTTTCTAACTATGTATTTCACAAGACATCTGGTTCTTTCTTCAGGACCATCTCACCTAAAATCGCCCACTCTTTCCTCTTAAATAAGACATCTCGATGGATTAATGTCTAATCAGCCCATGCCGAAGCATAACTGTGGTGCCATGCCCTTGGTATTTTTTTTTTTTGGGGATGCTTGGACTCACCTAGGCCGCCGTGGCCCTAACACAAATGCATGTATTGTAGCTGGACTTAACGTGTACCTCCGGTATCCTCATAATGGTTAGCATGGAATATTTAATTAATGGTTTAAAGAAATTCTTTTAATGGTTACAGGACAAAAGTATTAATGTAAAAAGGATATGAAATGAAATACTTTCAAGCACATAATTATTAATGTTTTAAACGGACATATAATTAATGTTAGAAAGACATAATATTATTCTATATTAGGATTCCCCCCTTCACACGTTCACACGCGTACACGTACACGTACACGTACACGTACACGTACACGTACACGTACACGTACACGTACACGTACACGTACACGTACACGTACACGTACACGTACACGTACACGTACACGTACACGTACACGTACACGTACACGTACACGTACACGTACACGTACACGTACACGTACACGTACACGTACACGTACACGTACACGTACACGTACACGTACACGTACACGTACACGTACACGTACACGTATTAAAAGAATTTTTTTTCTAGCTCAAACCCCCCTTACCCCCCTTAACTGCAGACAAACGAAATTCTTAGCAAACCCCAAAACCAAGAAAAGTATGCAGTATATATATATATATATTATGTAATAAACAAATTCTTTCAATTGCTTATGAGTCTCACAAAATTACCTTTTATTAATTAATGTACTAAACTTAGTTAATTATATATTACTAATTACTAATGTATCCAATTTTCATTAACACTTATTATATTTTAACTAATAATGTATTAATCTCCTAATCTATCATATTATAAAATTCCAATTATATATATTTAACTATTGTATATTTATTATTTACCTAAATTAATTAAGATAGATCTAGTTTAATTATATTCCTTATAAATAAAACATCACTAACAAAAC